TTATATAAGATATCTTTTACATCCAACTATAACAATAAGTAATTTTTGTATTTTTGAATGAGAGTTCCAAAAAAAAATATACTCGAAAAAAAGTATTTTGAAAAGAATAAGGGGTGTTGGGCAGTGTTAAAAGCTTTTTCATTAGCAAAATCTCTTTCTAATTTCTTTCTGCTGGTAATTCATTTGTTTTCTACGACAAATTAAAAATCAATCATTGAACTAATATAACTCCACTTGACGCGAGAAAGGGTCTAATTGCCCTTTAAAATTGTAAATTTTAATATAATATAAATTCCAAATCTAAAAAAGTAATAATATATACAAAATTTTGGTTTTGGACTAATCAATATTAAAATGGACTGCTTTCCTTTTATCATATTATAGAATAAGAATTCTTTTGTATATATAGAATAAAAATTATTTTGTTTACTTAAGTCTATTAAAAAAAAATGGGTATTTTATATAATTTGCAGGGTTGGGATTTTTTCCCCATCGACCCGCTTGTTACAATGATAAGAATCTAAATATTGTTAAGTTTTGTCTTTTTTTTATTTTGACTACTTGAATAATATAAAAAAAGATCAGATTTACGGTATTTAGTCAAAATAAATTGGTTATTAATTAAATTCAAATTGTTTTGTAAGTGTCTTAACAATTTTTTTTTATTTTAAATCACTATTAAAGAATGGACCTTTCGTTCTTTTTCAATCCAATTTTCACAAAGGCACTTTTAGTTTTTAGGTAGATTTAATTTAGGTACATAAAGTGGAAATTTTAAAACGATCCAATTCAGTTTATATATGTCCAGAGATCAATACAAAAGTGGATTGCTAAATGCTAACACAAATTATATAATTCTATGAAATCCTAACGATTAATACAATCAAATATTTCTAGAAATCCCTTCCTTATTGAATGCAATGTTGAAAATGCAAGTACAAATTTTATTTGTATTTCATTAATTTTAATTTTTCCTAAAAAATATTCCATTAAATTGACTCCTTCAAGCTCGACGATTAAATAAAAATTGGTTATTATAATTTTGAGTAAGCCGCCGTGGTGAAATCGGTAGACACGCTGCTCTTAGGAAGCAGTGCTAGGGCATCTCGGTTCGAGTCCGAGTGGCGGCATAACATCTTTGAATTTTCAAAAGAATAAAATAAGTCCTATAATGAATTCAATTCCTGATTTTAATTCCTTCTCTTCTATATAATTATATAATTGAGGGAATCCCCCCCCCCCTTTTTTTTTATTTATTTATTATGATATTTTCGGCTTTAGAACATATATTAACTCATATATCTTTTTCAGTTGTTTCAATTGTAATTATAATTCATTTGATAACCTTATTAATTGACGAATTCATTGAACTATATGATTCATCAGAAAAGGCCATGATAACCACTTTTTTCTGTATAACAGGATTATTAATTACTCGTTGGATTTATTCGGAGCATTTGCCAATAAGTAATTTATATGAATCATTAATATTTCTTTCGTGGGGTTTTTCCCTTATTCCTATAGTTCCATATTTTAAAAAACATAAAAATTTTGTAAGCGTAATAACCGCGACAAGTACTTTTTTTATACAAGGCTTTGCTACTTCGGGTTTTTTAATTAACATGCATCAATCCGAAATCTTAGTACCAGCTCTCCAATCTCAGTGGTTAATGATGCACGTAAGTATGATGGTATTGGGCTATGCAGCTCTTTTATGTGGATCATTATTATCAATAGCACTGCTAGTAATTACATTTCAAAAAATCATAAGAATTGTTGATAAAAGCAATAATTTAAATTTATTAAATCATTTATTTTCGTTTGGTGAGATCCAATATATACCGGAAAGAGTCAATATTTTAAGAAATACTTCAACTCTTTCTATGAGAAATTATTACAGATTTCAATTGATTCAACAATTAGATCATTGGGGTTATCGTATTCTTAGTATAGGGTTTATCTTGTTAACCATAGGTATCCTTTCAGGAGCGGTCTGGGCTAATGAAGCGTGGGGATCATATTGGAGTTGGGACCCAAAAGAAACTTGGGCATTTATTACTTGGACCATATTTGCCATTTATTTCCATACTCGAACAAATAAAAATTTCAAAGGTTTAAATTCCGCAATTATCGCTTCTATCGGTTTTGTTATAATTTGGATATGCTATTTAGGGGTTAATTTATTAGGAATAGGACTACATAGTTATGGTTCCTTTATATTAAATTAACTATATTAAAATTAAATTAACATCTAATTGAATTGAAAAAAAAAGACCAAATACAACCATAAGACAGCCTAGCATATATATAAGAAACTTAGGATAAGTTGTTGAGAACTTTTTGAATCAGGTAATGTAAGGATTCAAAAAGTTCTCACAAATGCCACACATATTTGGTTACAATTCAATTGATTTTTGAATTTAAAATGAAAAAAAAATACTTTTTTTCATTGTACAAAGATTTTGAAAACTTCAAAATCATAAGAATGCTTTTTAATTTTTTTTATTTATAAAAAACTATCTATAAAAAAAATTTGATAGAATAGTGTCAACCTTGTCAACTGATAATGAGAAAACAAAATCCGGATAAATACCAATACTTATTACAGGCAGAAGGATAGAGATCAAAACAAATAACTCACGGGGTCCAGAATCCAAATAGTTTGGGGCATTAAACAGCTTGTATCCATAGAACATCTGACGTAACATCGATAATAAATAAATAGGAGTTAATATAATCCCAACTGCCATTACAAAAGTAATTAGTATTTTTGGGATTAAAAGGTATTTTTGGTCTGTAATTAATCCCAAAAATACTATTAATTCCGAAAAAAAACCGCTCATGCCTGGTAATGCCAGGGAAGCTAGTGATAAGATACTGAACATCGTGAATATTTTTGGCATTAGGGTAGCCATTCCACCCATTTCGTCAAGATAAACAAGACGTATTCTATCATAACTCGTTCCCGCCAAGAAAAAAAGTGCAGCGCCAATAAACCCATGTGATATTATTTGCAAAATGGCCCCATTGAGTCCCATTTCACTTATAGAGCAAATTCCTACAATTATAAAACCCATATGAGATACAGACGAATAGGCTATTCGTTTTTTTAAATTTTGTTGACCAAAAGATGTTGAAGCTGCATAGATTATTTGCATTGCGCCCACTATTATCAACCAAGGAGAAAAAGTAGAATGGGCATGGGGTAATAATTCCATATTGATTCGAACCAATCCATATGCTCCCATTTTTAATAAGATTCCGGCTAGAAGCATACAAGTACTGTAGTGTGCTTCTCCATGAGTGTCCGGTAACCATGTATGTAAAGGTATAATCGGCGATTTGACAGCAAAAGCAATAAGAAATCCAATATAGAATAATATTTCCAGAGCTACAGGATATGATTGATTGGCTGATGTTTCAAAATTGAATGTTGCTTCATTGGAAGCATATAAAGCGATACCTAAGGCTCCTATTAATAAAAAAACGGAACCTCCTGCAGTATACAATATAAACTTTGTAGCTGAATACAGACGTTTCTTCCCCCCCCACATAGATAGAAGTAGATAAACAGGAATTAATTCTAACTCCCACATAATGAAAAAAAGTAGCAGATCCTGCGAAGAAAATAATCCTATTTGCCCACTATACATTGCTAACATCAAAAAATGGAATAATCGGGAATCCCGAGTAACTGGCCAAGCCGCTAAAGTAGCTAAAGTGGTTATAAAACCTGTCAGTAAAATAGGCCCTAACGAAAGTCCATCTATTCCCAATCTCCAATAAAAATCAAAACAATTGATCCATTTATAATCTTCTGTTAATTGGATTAATGGATCGTCCAATTGAAAATAATAAAAGAATGCATAGGTCATTAAAAGGAGTTCTAAGATAGAAATACATATAGTATACCATCTAATTACCTTATTTCCTCGATGAGGGAAAAAGAAAATTAAGGAACCTGCGGATATCGGTAAAACTACAAATATTGTTAACCAAGGAAAAGAATTCGTGGTAAAGACAAGATACATTTGGACCAGAAAAAACCCGTGCTCGAAAACTTAATATATTTTTTTTTTTTTTTTTCAAGTACGGGTTTTTGGCGGTAAACAAAAAATCAAATGTATTCAAGTGGGCTTTTCTAGAAAGTATCAATACGCTAGACCCATGCTTCGAGTTGTTTCATGCCATAAATAAACTCGAACACTCAAGAAATCCGTTGGACAGGCGGATTCACATCTCTTACAACCGACACAGTCCTCTGTTCTGGGAGCAGAAGCGATTTGCTTAGCTTTACATCCGTCCCAAGGTATCATTTCTAATACATCAGTGGGACAAGCCCGGACACATTGAGTACACCCTATACATGTATCATAAATCTTTACTGAATGTGACATTGGATCTATAATTTTTTTTGAACGTGATAAATTTTCGATCTAGTAAATTCCTAAACGAATCATATTCATATATTTAAACACCAGATGAATCAATGATTTACCAGAATTTTTTTATATTCAATTCCGGGTGGACTCATTCGCATTGCTTATTAGACAGAGTTAAGATACTTTACTTTAATTCATTACGTTTTACCAAACAGCCTGGATACGTTACATATCATATACGTGAATTCAAATTGATGAATATTTTATTTTATATGATTAATACTACTTATTTATTTAACAAATTTGATTGATTGATAGAGATTGATTTTCTATTACGATAAATTGACGACACTATAGCCGGACCAATAGCTGCTTCAGCGGCTGCAATAGATATAACAAAAATTGAGAAAATATTTCCTTTTAATTGGCGACTATCAAAAAAGTCTGAAAATATTACGAAATTTATATTAATGGCATTCAATATAAGTTCAAGACACATAAGAGCTCTAACCATATTTCGACTTGTGATCAATCCATAAATGCCGATAGAAAATAAATAAGCACTCAAAACAAGCACATGTTCAAGCATCATCGACTCACTCCTTTTCGATTTATTTCAATATAAATTGAATATAAACAACAATTCAACATCAACATATTGGATTGCCTAGAATAAGACTATCACAAGTACAGAAAAAGATATATTGGTAATAGATCGAATAAAAGAATTTATACATCAATCGTTTTCAACTAGAATTGTAAAGAAAATAGATGTGATAAATTAGAACAAAGTTGAATTTTGATTACGATTGCTAATTCTAAAGATTTATTACTGACGAGCCACAGCAATCGCACCTATCAAAGCAACTAACAGAATTATTGAAATGAATTCAAATGAAAGAAAAAAATCTGTTGATAAATGAATTCCGAGTTGTTGACTATTACTTATCAAATCTTGCTCTATAATTTGGTTTGCTTTTGTAGTCCAAATAATCCCGTACCACGACGTATCCAGAATAATAGTAATTAGTAAAACAAAAATACTTGTACAAACTAAAGAAGTAACCCCATTCCCAACAGTCCAAAGATTAAAATCTTTGTAATCTTCTGAACCATTCATGAACATCACAGCAAATAGAATTAAAACATTTATAGCTCCTACATAAATAAGAAGCTGTGCAGCAGCTACAAAATAAGAATTTGATAAAATGTAGAATAAAGATATACAAACAAGAAGGAATCCCAATGAAAAAGCAGAATAAATTGGGTTGGTAAGTAATACCACTCCGAGACCTCCTAATATAAGACCTAATCCCAGAAAGACTAAAAGAAAATCATATATTGGTTCAGATAAATCCATTGTACGGAAAAATAAAAGATAAAATAATCGAATTCGTTATTTTTTCATGACCTTGTTGATCTGACCAGGAAAACCTTATTTATCTTATTTATAATGGGTTTCTATAGTTGAATTCAACCCTAAGGGATATGTGGAAATTACTACAGAAATACAACTGTTGGACTAATCTCATTCTTTATTCTTTTCTCGAAAAAGATAATTCAACACTCTAATTTGAATTTAGAAAAAAAAATTATAGCTCTATTAAGAGATTTTCAATTCAAAGTAAGCCGCAATATTATTCTTAAATCAAATTTAGTAATTATAAATTGTTCTTTAATCAAAAATCAAAGGGGGTTTGCCCACTTTTTTGAGGTGAATTCGAAATCGTGCGAATTGTATAATCGTTAATTACTGACATTGGTAAACGACCTAAAGCAATTTGATTATAATTCAATGCATGACGATTATAAGTAGAAAGCTCATACTCTTCAGTCATTGATAAACAATTTGTTGGACAATACTCAACACAGTTACCACAAAATATACAGATTCCAAAATCAATACTGTAATTAAGTAACCGCTTCTTTCGAATGTCAGTTTCCAATTTCCAATCAACAACAGGTAGATTTATAGGACAGACACGAACACATACTTCACAAGCAATGCATTTATCAAATTCAAAATGGATTCGACCGCGAAAACGTTCCGAGGTTATTAATTTTTCATAAGGATATTGAATAGTTACAGGTAAACGATTTGCGTGGGATAAAGTAATCGTGAAACTTTGACCAATGTACCTTGCAGCTCGTATAGTTTGTTGACCATAATTCATGAACCCAGTTATCATGGGGAACATATCGCAAATCTCTATGAATAATTTTATGTTTGTTTCGTTCTCTTGTTTGAGTCAAGTCGTAAAAATATTACTTTATAGCGAAAGGAGTTGGAAAGAGGTTGTTACTAATAGATTACCGAGAGAAATAGGTAAAAGAAATTTCCATCCAAGATTTAATAGTTGGTCCATTCTTAGTCTAGGTAAAGTCCACCTTGTTGTGATAGAAAGGAACAAAAATAGATATGTTTTAACCAATGTAATAATGATATCCATTGTTGTTCCAAAGACTCCACCTACCTTTTTTATTTCAAAAAACTCAGGAACAAATATGTACGGAATAGAGATATTCCAACCACCCAAGTAAAGAACCGTTACAAATAATGAAGAAACTAATAAATTTAGATAGGAAGCAATATAAAACAAACCAAATTTGATACCCGAATATTCGGTTTGATAACCTGCTACTAATTCTTCTTCTGCTTCTGGCAAATCAAAAGGTAATCTTTCACATTCTGCTAGGGAAGAAATGAAAAAAATGATAAACCCTATAGGTTGGCGCCACAAATTCCATCCCAAAAAGCCATATTTTGATTGTGCCTCAACTATATCAACTGTACTTGAACTGTTAGATAATCATAGTCGTTGATAACATCACTGTTCTCATCGCTATTTCAGAACCGTACGTGAGATTTTCATCTCATACGGCTCCTCGAAGGCCATAAATAAATTTAAGGAACGGATATCGTCTTATTTTATCTTGATGTATTTGTAAGATAGATAGGACAAAATCTATCGAACGTTCCAAAATTCGACCAATGAAATTCTGTCTGTTATAATATTAAAAAAATACGTCTGAATTCATCTCATCTTTTAAGAATTTCAATTTTTCTTTTTTGAGCAATAACTTAAATAATTAATTCAATAAAATACTCCTTGTAGAAGTGTCAATAGATATTTCAACTCATCATTTTTCTTTTTATTATTTATTACGAAAATCTTTTTTCTATTACGAATAAGGGTTAGGCATTCCATTAGTTGATGAATTATGGCGTGAGTTCAATTTCGATGATCGATTTATATAAATGACTATAGAAAAAGAAAAGAAAGAGTAAAAAAAAAAGATCTTTTTTTATTGTAATTAGATTCTTTTTTGGTTCCTAGTCTTATTTCTTCAAAAAAAGGAAAGGATTATTTCGTTCCTGATAGTTAGTTTTTAATCAGTTGATGGGAGCATACTCGAGATCGGAATTGTGGGGAGTACTGCCGAATCATTTCTACCAATTTAAAGCCCCAAGTAATATTCTTTTTCTATTATTTCGATTATGTGGAAATACCTTTTTTTGATAATTAAAATAATCTCTATTACTAATCCTTTGTGTATTTTTGTGTTCCTAACCATCTACTTATTTTTTTGCTCAAAAAAATCGTCTGTTAGCATTATGGTAATACATATAAATGATACAATGAAGGTTGATTCTTTTGAGCCCGCTTCAAGCCCGGATGATTAATCAACCAATCTTGGGGCAAAAAATCTTTTTTTCTTATGTTTATTGTTTATTTCTGTTTTACTCTTGTACATAGAAAATGAGTCTCAATTTTTTTACGGCAAATTTAGAAGCTGTTTTCTTTCACCCATATAACTATCTAGTTTAGTTCATCAATCCAAATAATGAATAAAAAATGGAAGATATCTAGTCAATTAATTTATCTATTTTCCTAAACAGATAAATAGAAGTATAGAAAATCTTTTCTTTCAACGAATCGCACGTAGAGATATGGATAATACACAGAGGGTTAATGGTATTTCATAACTAATCGATTGAGCGGCAGCTCGCAGACCACCTAAAAAGGAATATTTATTATTTGATCCATATCCTGACATAAGAAGCCCCAAGGGAGCAATACTTGAAATAGCAATCCATAAAAAAACACCCATATTTAGATTCGCTAAAACAAGGTGATAACCAAAAGGAATTACTGAATAGCTTAATAAAGTTGATATGACTGCTATAGATGGCCCTATATTAAATAAAAGAGTGTCGCCTCTTGATGGAAAAAGATTTTCTTTAAAAAGTAGTTTTGTCCCATCAGCTAAAGCTTGAAGAACTCCCAAAGGACCAGCATATTCCGGTCCAATACGTTGTTGTATCCCTGCGGATATTTCTCTTTCTAACCATACAATTACTAGTATGCCTATCGTGATTCCCAATACAAGAATAAAAATAGGAATAAGCATCCACAAAATTCCATAGACCTCGTTTAAGGATTCCAATCCGGAAAAAGAATTGATAGCTTGTACTTCGGTTGTCTCAATTATCATTTTAACGATCAACTTCTCCCATAATGATATCTATACTCCCTAGTATTGTCATAATATCAGCCAATTTCATTCTTTTAACTAATTGAGGAAGAGTTTGCAAATTGATAAAACCCGGGGGGCGAATTTTCCATCTCCAAGGAAAAGCGCTTTGATCTCCTATCAGGAAAATTCCTAATTCTCCTTTTGGAGCTTCAACTCTCATATAAAGTTCTTGTTTCGGCAATTCAAACGTAGGTGAAGTTTTTTTACTAATGAATCGGTAGTCAAAATGGTTCCAATCGGGATCTCTTTCTTTATCAAAATATCGGATTTCTAAATTTTCATAAGGGCCCCCCGGAATTCCTTCCAAAGTCTGTTGAATAATTTTTATGGATTCCGTCATTTCAGCAATTCGGACTAAATAACGCGCTAACGAATCCCCCTCTTTTTGCCACTGGATTTCCCAATCAAATTCGTCATAACACTCATAATGATCAACTTTGCGAAGATCCCATTGTACGCCGGAAGCTCGTAACATAGGTCCCGATAAACCCCAATTTATTGCTTCCCCTGTACCAATAATACCTATTCCTTCAACTCGTTCTAAAAAAATAGGATTACGCGTAATAAGTTTTTGATATTCAGCAACTCTTGTTAAAAAATAATCGCAGAAATCCAAACATTTATCTAACCAACCATAAGGTAGATCCGCTGCTACTCCTCCGATACGGAAAAAATTATGCATCATTCTCATACCGGTGGCAGCTTCGAATAAATCATATATTAACTCTCTTTCTCGAAAAATATAGAAGAAGGGAGTCTGTGTACCAATATCTGCCATAAAGGGGCCAAGCCATAACAGATGAGAAGCTATACGACTCAACTCCAACATAATTACTCTGATATAACTGGCTCTTTTAGGTACTTGAATATTTCCCAAATGTTCTGGCCCGTTTACTGTTATTGCTTCTGTGAACATAGTAGCTAAATAATCCCAACGTGTTACATAAGGCAAATATTGTATAATTGTTCGGTTTTCCGCAATTTTTTCCATTCCTCTGTGTAAATAACCTAATATAGGTTCACAGTCAATAACATCTTCCCCGTCTAGAGTAAGTATGAGTCGCAGAACACCATGCATTGACGGGTGTTGTGGACCCATATTGACTATCATGAAGTCGTTTTTTGTTGTCGGTACATTCATAGGGGTTTCCTCGATTCATTCTTGCATGAATTACTGAAAACGAAAAGAAGTTCATAAAAATTCAAGATCTGATAAATCAACTAATAAAATAATAATAAAAAAAGACTCTTCAAATTAACGAATTTTTGATTCCCGAATATCTAAACGGCCAATTAATTCTTTATAACGTACTCTATTTTTCTTTGCCAAATAAGACAATAGTCGTTGGCGTTTTCCTAGAAGTTTCCGTAAACCCCTTTGAGATAAATAGTCTTTTCTATGCAATTTCAAATGGAAAGTAAGTCCTCGTATCTTATTAGTAAAACTTATTATTTGAAATTCAACGGATCCCTCCTTTTCTTCTTTGTCGTCTTGTGAAATAATTGAAATGAATGAAGTTTTTACCATAAAATGAAATCCCCCTCTCTTTTAAATTTTAAGATAATTTTATTGATCAGTAATAATAAATAACGAGATATTAAATAATAATGTTAGTTCATTTTAATATGACAAATATACCTTTACTGAATTTTCAATCGTGGATATATCTGTATCCTTATAATACTAAATCGACTGGCATTATTGGTATCAAACCAATAACGATTTATACAAGCTAAATCTTCTAATCGATAGTTGGGCCAAAGAAAAAGCTTTAATTTAATTAATTTATTTCTATCTTTATTATCACTATCAAAATGTTTGCTTTTATCTACAATGTTATCACAGCTCTTTACGCTAGTATCATTGAAATTTTTGGCATTTATATTAATATCTTTTTTATTTTTTGAATTCAAAGAAATTAGAATTCTCAATTCTCTACGATGTTTAGGGGATAAAAGGTTTTCAAGAACAAATAAATCATAATCATTTTTGTCCCCATTTCCAGTTATCTTTTGATGTCTTTCAATGGTGGATTCATCTAAATTCTTTTTATCAACAAAATTTTGCTCTCTGTATCTTTGATTAATTTGCTGTTTGCTCTTATGAATCAATAAAGGACTTATGGTTTGATACATAATAGATTTTCCATCATTTTTTACCGACAGACGGGTTGGTTCGATAATCAATATTCCCCCTTTTATCAATTCTGTAAAAATTAAATTTTTCTGAATCGTCAGAATATCTAAACTCAATTCCCCTCTTTGAATAGAGGATATAAAAATTTCTCGTGGATTTGCCAGCCTAAGCAAGAGACAATAGACTTTGATATTATTGATTAGTTTTTTATTTAAAGAACCATCCCACCGTAATTGAAAGCCTAAATACCTTTTTTTGAAGAAATTAAGTTTTGCTTCCTTATTCCTTTTACCTTTTTTCATGTCTGATCCTGCATATTCTTCTTTAACATCCTTTTCTCGATTTGCAAAAATTGATCTAAGATCCGCTTGGTCTTTTGATTCTTTTTGTTCATGGTTTCGATTCTCTAATTCAATATATTTTTTTTCATTTGATGATAGAGATATAAAAATATTTTTATTGTTCTTTCCGTTGATTTTTTTCTTTTTATTGTGACTAACATTTGCATTTTCATTCAACTTGAAATTGAAAAGAAGTAAATTTATTGGTACTGCCCATGGTTTTTTCTTATATACGTTGTAAAGTATCACAAATTTTGGAAAAAACCAACGTTCTAGTTCTAAATTTGATATGGGATTTTTTAGTATTTCGTCATCGTCATTCATTCCCATCCAATCAAAAGGTTTTTTTTTTTTATTGGATGAATTAACTTCTTGATTTGGGCAAATCGTAAGAAAAAAAAGATCTTTATTATCAAATTTATCAATTATTTGATGTAGATTATTTACAGTCTTAGTATTGTTTTTTGTTCTAGTATTGATCCAAGACTCAATATTGGCCTTCTTTCTAAGACAAAAATGGAAAATTCTCCAATCAAAATATTTTCTATCCGGGTTTTTCTCCATATTGATAATATCATCTTTTCCTAGATAATTGTTGATAGAGATACCTCCCAACATATCAAATACTTTACTTTTTTTGTTATTTGTCTTGTAATTAGAAGAAATTTCTTGCTTATTATTGATTTGTAATGGTAATCGATAAATGGATGAGTTTTTCTTATCTTCAGAATTAATAAATTGATACGAAAAAAGATTAAATTTATAGTATTTTTGAAATTTTTCTTTTCGTTTTTGGTTCGGTAATGAATCTACTTCAAAACTTTTTTGTTTTTCGTAATGAATTACTTGGTCTTTTTTATATAAGTTCCATTTGTTTAAATCTTTTTTTTGAACTATACCTCGCTCAGTGATTCTAATTCGCCGTTTTTGTGGCATTAATTTGTACCAGTAAATTTGAGATAAATTATATTTATATTGATAATGGCTCTTTAACCAGTTTTTCCATTGATTCATTACAGAATTTATAAACCTAAAGTTTGTATCTTTTAATTTTGATTGAAATAATCCTTGGGCTCCAAAATAACCTTTTATTTCATTTTTCAGAAAGGGAAATGTTTCGTGATATTGAAGGACAAATCGTAATTTATATAAGTTAATAACTTGAGTTTGTGATAATTTAAAAAATACATATGCTTGTGACAAAGAGGCTGTGTCAGAAAAAATATGTAAATTATTATTAATAAGACTACCATTACTATAATTAAATGACTTTTTTATAATTGAAATAAAATGAATTTGATTTTTATTTGTTTTATCAATTCTTTTAGGATTTTCTTTATTGTTGTAAATGTATTTATTAATAGTTTTTCTTGTTGATTCAAAAAAAAACTGTATATTAATCCTCAGAATCTTAATGATAACTAGAAGAATATTTATATATATTCTTTCAATCAAAATTTTGGTAAAAAAAGATGATTTATGCACTAATTGAGCATTGCTTCGCTGTAATATCCGCGAAATATTTTTTAATGATTTTAAGCTTTTAGCATTGGAACTTAGTTTGTTACGATTAATATTTATCTTTGAAATTATAACACCTTTTTTCTTTTCTTTTGTAATTTTTTCTATTTGATTTCTGATTGTCTTTGTTCTGACATTCAGATCTTTCATTTTTTTTTTTTTCAATGAATGATTTATCCAATCCATAGTTGGAATGGACCTTTTATGGTTCGTTTGAGTAACGGTTGTCAAATCTTTTTCGTTTTTAGTTTCATTCAATTCATATATTTCTCTAAATCCAAATAGTGGGCTTTTTGATTTTGAAAGTTTATTTATTTTTTCTTTTAAAATTGTTAAACTCAGAAAACTTTTTTTTTGAAACTTTAGAATTTGTTTTCTAAATTTTTGAAAGATAGGTTCAAAAGGGGAAAGTCCTTTTTTTGGAGAACCAAAAGGAAACTCAGTTTCCATTCCAAAAACTGTTAAAAAACAAAAATCATTTTTTTGTCTTTTCTTTTTCATTTCATTTTTATGGAGAAATTTTAGCTTCGATTTGTGCCAAGGTTTTAGACGAAAAGGAAATAAGATCTTTATTTGAATCCCGTCCGTTAACCAGTTTTTAGGAAATTCTGTTTCTGATAATTGAACTCCATTATAGGTGCATTTCACATGCATTTCTCTTTTCCAATCCTTTAAATCCTCGGACCATTCGGGAAGTTGAAATAATAGCATACGAATGGTATTTTTGGCTATTATTAATGAAGGTAATAGAATATATTTTCTAAGAATTGATTGGATTACTAAAAGACTACCTCTTATTATTTGAGCAAAAAAAATGTTATCCCAGGTTTCAGCTAGTTCTACCCGAACCTTTTCTTCTCTTTTGTCTTTTTCTCTTTTTGTTTGGTTCTCTTCCTTTTTCTCATTTTCCTTTGTTTTGTCTTCTGTATAAGTATAATTTGAAATCACAAATTCTGTATTTTTACATATCCAATTTCTAAACACGATTTTCATGAGTTCAGAAATATCAAAAGAAAAAAGAAGAAATTTGTCTAGTCTCTCCAAAAAAAGAGGTGAATGTACATTTGCTTGAAAAAGTTTCCAAATGGTAGTTTTGCGCCTTTGTGTTCGCATGGAGCCTTTTATTATATTTCGGCGAAAGTCTGATTGTTGTGAATAACGTATCAAAGCCATTTCTTTTGTTTGATCAGAATTAGTTGTATCTTTGGCTTTAGGATTATTTTTATTATAAGTATCAGTATTTTGGTGATTATTAGTAAAAATCACTACACGTTTGGCTTTTCGTGAACGAATCTCATGATCCTTTGCTGCGTTTTCTTTCTTTTCACCCTTTTGTTGTTTCAACTCGCTGATTAATTTGTATGACCATAGAGGAATTTTTTTATTTATTTCTTTTATTGCAATAGATTGTATTGTTTTATTATTGTAATCTGTTATAACTCCATCGAATAAATATTTCAAAATTTTTATTTGATTTTCTAAATCCATTTTTTCGTCTTTGTGATCAAATTCATTAATTAAGTGTAAGAAATAACTAATTTTTGTTAAAAATGATTTTTGATTAAATGTATCTATTTTTTGTTCAAATTCTTGAAAATGAAAATTAGTAAAAAGAAGGATAAGATGAATTTTATTTATCCAAAGCATCCCTATGTAATTTTTTATGGAAATTTCATTTATTATTGAGGATGAAAAAAAGCATTTGACTCTTGCGCGGTAAGGCCCGTTTAATAAAGGATCATATATTTTAGGTAAGTATTCTTTTTTAGTTTTATCATTACACAATCTAGTCCTTTTTTCTAGTGTATTCAGAGCAAGAGAGCCAGCTTCTACTCTATTTCTAAACTCGTTACTTAGGTTTTTCTTTTTTTGCTCATTGTTAAAATTCCAATTATTATACAATTCATCAGAGGCGAGTTTTTCTGTTGTGAACAGAGACATTTTTCTTTGTATTATTTCAAAAAAAGTTGACAAACTGGGTGGATACGTAAAAGATATTCTTTCTTTTCCATCACTTTGACATGTATAAAAAAAATATTGTGACATCTCTTTTTTTACAGCATTCTTAAATTCATCGTTT